AGATTAATATTTAAGGATAGATCTTATCTCTCTTCTTATTCCCTAAAACAAATCGAAATGATTGAAGTTTTTCTATTCGGAATCGTCTTAGGTCTAATTCCTATTACTTTAACAGGATTATTTGTAACTGCATATTTACAATACAGGCGCGGTGATCAGTTGGACCTTTGATTGAGTAACATCTCTTTTTTTGATTGACCTCCTCCTTGTAGGAGGTCAATTTTAAGTTGCAATTCTACTTTGTTTTGTTAAGTTCTTTCATTGTAATTCGACATAACATAAAAGGAATCACGCTCTGTAGGATTTGAACCTACGACATCGGGTTTTGGAGACCCGCGTTCTACCGAGCTGAACTAAGAGCGCTTTCTTAGATCCTATAACAATAGATATATAAAAGTAGATACAATTGTAAAGAAAAGGATTTTTTTATCCCCGAAGTTTATTGTGTGTACATATAGTATGTAAAAATGAAAGATTATGTCCAAAATTGACTGATCTTACTCAAGGAATCTCTCAAAAGAATAGGTAGGGATGACAGGATTTGAACCTGTGACATTTTGTACCCAAAACAAACGCGCTACCAAGCTGCGCTACATCCCTTTGAAAAATTGTTATACAGTGTGTCATTGTATAAAATCCATATCTTTTTTTCCACATCCTTCTTTTTTGCTCTACCTATTCTATAGATATAGATAGGTAGAGAATGTTCTTGTCATTTTTTTTAGGGGCGGCAAAATTGAATCTGATGGGTCATTGTACATATGCATTTTAGTTAGTAATTCCTAATTCTAATTTCATTTCAAGCAAAAACAAAAGATCTTGAACTAAAATTAAAATATCGGATTATCTATGATCTATTTATTAGAATAGCGAACTAGGACTATATATGTATTACAATATACAATTCTTACAATATACAATACAAAGAAAACAAATAAGAAAAAAATAGAAAATAAAAAAGAAAAGAAGAAGGAGGATTTTCAATGCAAGATATAAAAACATATCTCTCAACGGCACCTGTGTTAACCACTTTATGGTTTGGGTCTTTAGCAGGTCTATTGATAGAAATTAATCGTTTATTTCCAGATGCCTTGTCATTCCCCTTTTTTTCATCCTGATGAAATTCTTGTATTGATAAAAAAGGAAGAAGATTTGAGATACAATTCTACGTAACATGGCTCTAAATTCTTTTTCTTTTATATCCTAATCTATCCTAAAAAAAAAGAAAGAGTGTATTGAATCTCAGTCAAAATACAGTGAAATTTTGGGAGAAAAGAAATGGAAATGTGGATCCAGTCTAGGGACGGTTCCACGAAATTCTAACATAGAAAGAAGAAAATACTAAGATTAGTATAGAAATGATTCATAGTTAGAAAAAATTGTATTAATTAATTATTACGATATTCTTAATATTCTTCTATTAATGAATATGACTCTTTTTCTTTATATTAATAGTATTATAGTAAGTTCATTTTAGATTCTAGTACTTCGAAGTCATTCGAATTCTAATAATTCAAAAAAGAAAATAGTTAGAAATTCCATAGCGAACGAAGTCGATCCAAAATGAAAAGGAGGTTCATGGCCAAGGGTAAAGATATTAGAATTATAGTGATTTTGGAATGTACCTGTTGTGTTCGAAAGGGTGTCAATAAAGAATTGCTGGGCATTTCTAGATATATTACTCAAAAGAATCGACACAATACACCCAATCGACTAGAATTTAGAAAATTTTGTCGCTATTGTCAAAAGTATACGATTCATGGGGAAATAAAGAAATAGATAGAAAAGAATTCGTGTTTTATTTTTCCAAGTAGTGGGAAGAGTAAGAACTTTACATCTTAACATATATAATACAAACCAAATCCTATTTTGGTCGAATCTTAAATGAATAAGAAAAAAAGAGGATTCTATTTTATAGATTCTTTTATATCGAAGGAATAAACAAACAAGGAATAAGCAAACCATGGATAAATCCAAACAACCTTTTCGTAAATCCAAGCGATCTTTTCGTAGGCGTTTACCCTCAATCGGATCGGGGGATCGAATCGATTATAGAAACATGAGTTTAATTAGTCGATTTCTTAGTGAACAAGGAAAAATCTTATCTAGACGGACGAATAGATTGACTTTGAAACAACAACGATTAATTACTATTGCTATAAAACAAGCTCGTATTTTATCTTTGTTACCTTTTCGTAATAATGAGAAACAATTGGAGAGAGTGGAGTCGATTCCTAGAACTACTGGTCCTAGAACCAAAAATAAATAGATATACTCTTCAAAACTCCAATCGGAACTCAAGCTCATATTAATGTTTTGCTCGAAAAAAAACTAGAATCCAGATTTGATTCTTGTATTCTAAAAAAGGAAAAATGGGGAAGAAATCTTTTTTTTCTTGAAAGATGTTCGTTTTTTCCTACTACTCAAATCTTAATTTATTTTTATTTTAATTTATTTTTATTCTATCTTCCCGGAGTCCATTCTCCGGGAAATCCTGTTTCAATCATTCTTGTTTCCTGTATAATAGATTCTATTAAGATTCTTTTATTCCTTTATTTGATTTGTATTCTTTTCTTTTTAATTGATAATTTTATTTGAAATAATATCAAAACAATTCTTATTTGATAGGGCTATTTGCGCAAGTATTTTACGATTCAGAAGCAATTGTCTTTTGTACAGATTGTGGATGAAGAGGCTATAACTATAGAATAGCCTATCCTCACGAGTTACCGCATTTATCCGAGTGATCCACAAACGACGAAAATCTCTCTTTTTCCTGCTCCTATCTCGATGAGAGGAAATCAAAGCTCTCATTCTTTGTTGAGTAGTCATTCGAGTCAGTCTTGAATGAGCCCCTATAAAGGTTGATGCAAATAAACGAATCTTTTTTCGACGTCTCCGAGCTGTATATCCTCGTTTAACTCTGGTCATTGAATCAAATGAAACTTTATTGAATAACTAATTGATTTCTCTTCTTTCAGTCATCCTTTTCTTCCGGTCGATTAATAACAAAACGGATTCTTCCAATATATAAAATATAAATTCCAATGGCTTTTGCGACTATGACCTTCCCGACCACGATTTTTTCTTTCTTCAAGGTATCTCGCCTGGAAATAATAAATTCGACTGCTACTAAAGAAGAAAGAATAGTGGATTTCCTCGTTTCTATGGCAACTTCTGAAACGGTGAGGTCCTCTCTATACACCGGAGCCTCTTCTTTCATTTCATCAAAATTTCTTGTTAACTTGTATAGTTCACACTCTTTGGCTCTACCCATCCATTTTGAAATTAGAATTCTTTTTTCAATTCTAATTCTAAAGTAATAGTCCTTTTCACAAAAAAGCTATCCATACAGTGACGGTATTTAATTCTGAAAGTTGGCTAGGTAGCTGACCTTGTTAGTCCGTTTTTTTTTCAAGAAAAGGAATAGGAGCATAACCTTTTTCCTCCGCTTAATGGATAACTATTTGTTACCAATGGAGAATTCCTTCTCATCTCAAACGGAATGATTGGATTTGCACCAATAGAAACCATAAATTCATAACATAATTAAGTAGATAATAGATCTTGATACTAGTCAATCAAAAGTCCGTGTTCCACCCTATCTATCCTAATTCATTGGTAGTGGTCGTTGATACCGGAAAAAATTTTTGCATTTCTTCAAACTCATGATCTGAACTTAACGAGTCGCACATACACCCTAGTACATGTTCCTCGACGCTGAGGACATCCTCGAAGAGCGGGAGATTTCGTGACATTTCTTATGGGCTGTCTTGCGTTTCTAATAAGTTGTTTAATGGTTGGCATGGTGTATCTATAGAATCTCATTCTAGATAGAATAGAGCGGGTTGGCTTAGATCGATCTTAACCTGATGATTGATGATTATGAATGATTTCTATTCACACGTAAATTTTGAATTTTTAAAAGGAATTCATATATTTATATGGAATTCCCAGTATTTTCATTTTCGATCGCGACAAGATCAACGATGCCATGAGCTTGAGCTTCTGTTGCTGACATAAAAACATCCCTTTCCATATCTTCGGATATAACCCATAAAGGGTTGCCCGTTCTTTGTACATAAACTTTTGTGAGAGTTTCGCGAAGCTTCAATAGTTCTTCTGCTTCCAGGATACAATCCCTTGCTTGTGCCTCGTAAAAAGAACTAGCAGGTTGGTGAATCATAACCCTGATGATATTGATATAACATCATGAATGGTTCTTCTATCTATATATCGCACGATTGGATGGATTAAAGTAAGGGGAATCAAAATAACAATAAAAAATAGAATTAAACAACCGTACAGGCATCTTTTGTACATTGCATACGGCTCTGCAATGGATTTTATTTTTTTGATAGAATTTCTTTTATCAAAAAGAATAAATAGAACCTATATGATCCAAATCATTAAATGATCCATTTACCACCCTTCCTTTACGTAGTAGTTAAAAAGATACTATGATGGTTCTGTTGCTTTATATATTTATCTCGTCTGTGGTTTAGCAATCCCAAAGTTTCTTTTTGATAAGATCTAAGAAGGAAAAAATGATTTTTTCCTTTTTTTTTTTATTCTTTCCTCTCATAACATAAAAATAAGAAAGAGACTTCTGTTGTGGAAGAATAATGGTTTGTGACGCTGAAATTGACTCTTGCTTGACACAGAAAATCAAATTGGGAATAACCCTTCTTTCATACTACTATTTCGATACAAAATCTCATGTTAGAAAAAAAAACAATAATGGTTTGTTCATATCGAACTCGAAGTGCCATGCTATTATTACTTATTCTTTATTTGATTCATATTCGATACAGCGAAGGCATAGTATTCTTTTTTTTCTCAAATCTCAAATAAAAAAAAAACTCATTGGCGCCAAGCGTGAGGGAATGCTAGACGTTTGGTAATTTCTCCTCCGACCAGAATGAAAGATCCCATTGAAGCGGCTAATCCCATACATATTGTATGTACATCTGGTAACACAAATTGCATAGTATCATAAA